CTCTTGTTGCTTGTTGGCAGGTAGCTCCATGTAAGGTTAGCTCGAAAGCGAGTTCTTACTCTTTGACCTTAGGGGAAGAAAGCTGTGATTACTGGGGGTGAGGTTGACCTTCTTTCTGCGGTACGGCTATTTTTCTTATTAGAGTAAGTAGCTGGGAATCTCTTCTTCCGCCTATTCGCGGTCTTACTTTGACTTTCTTCTTGAAAAGACTGCTTTCCTTTGAAAGATAGCTAAACTTTATCAAATGCGGGATCGGGATTTCCTCTTGATGCGGTAGAAGAGGTCTAGTCTAGGTCAGTGCTTTCTTTTGCTAGAGAATATGTTGTTGTCGGCATAACCGATGCAGTTAGCTCAAAAGGGAGTTCAGTCACTGGAGGATCCGGATTCAATGATTGTTGAGTGAACGAAGCCAAGTCAGTAGCCAACCAGGGCTTGAGAGATGCGAAACCTTAAGTGGCCAAGAAAGGGATGGGTGCCGCTTAACTGATTTAGGACTGAAAGAAGGCGGAACATGGATCCGTACAGGGAGAAGAGAATCTAGGCTCTCTAAACTAGACCGATTGGACAGCTTTCAAAGGCGTAAATAGCTCTATTTGACCTGACCTAGTTTCCCATTTTTTCAAAACCTTGGGAGAAGTTGAATCAGGGCAGAGGGTGCATGTAGCGGATTTGCTCATCCTCCGCTCGTAAGGATCTGGGGCACCCGTCACGGACGAACCTAATCGTCTCGCAGTTACGCGCACCAGCTCACAATCAGCCACAACCGATAAGAAGTCAGACTAGTCAAAAGAGCAGTACGCATCCACATTCAAATACCTTCCAGCGGAAAAGCCTTTTTTTAGGGATAGTCAATTTCCGGATCGAATAGATTCACCCGTAGCGGATAAGGAGGCAAAGCCAGAGGCAAGGCTATAAGCGCCTCTATCTGTATGGGAAAATGGATTGCTCAAGCTTCTCGATCTGGCGATGCACTATTTATTATATTTAAAGGCTCGACCCGGCCCGGAAGAGCGATCCAGGCATTTGAAAATCGTGATCCAAAGAGAATAGAGTCCTAATCGCCATAGTCAGAGATTTAGATGTAGTTCCGGATGATCCAGATCCTGTCGATTTAGCAGTCGCGCCCTTGCCCCCGAGTCTTGGTTTAGTAAGCATGTGAGTTAGAATGTACTATCCTCCCGACTGGTCAGCGAATGACGCGAGCGCGACAAGTAGAGTCGAAAAATGCATGATGTGACCATGACTCCCAAACATATCGCCCCGAGTTACAGAATAAGATTGACTTTCTTTTTTTAAAGAGGGAAATAAAAAAAAGGGGGTCTGTTGTTCCTCATTGTCCCGAAAGAATTCTGGTAAGAGCCCGTTCGGAAAAATGGAGAATTTTGGAAAAATTCACTTGGAAAAAATGTCCTATCATTTATATCCCCTTTCGAAATACAAACATGGGAATAATCCGTGAAATCTCTGTTTGATTGACATTATTATAGTTACAAACGCTTTGCAGAACGATCTATAAAACAATTGATACAGTTTGATTCCTCAACTCAAAACTCAATTAGTAGTGTACTTCTAGAGTCCACCTCTTCCCCATACTACAATTGAAAGGAAATTAGGAAGACTTCCATTAAAACAGCCCAAGCGAGACTTACTATATCCATGTGAATTATGTCCCCTATCTCTATGAATATGAAGGAACTATTCCATTATTGTTTTCTAATAATAGTGAAATCAATGGTGCAGAGTCAAAAAGGGATTCTTACTCCTCCAAAAGGAATGCCTCAGTCTCATGTTTGCAGCACAGAAGATGCGACATTACCTAATGGGTAATATCATATAACAGGTGTAAGGAGTAAAGCTTTCAAGATCCTTGTGACCAAAGCAGGTTCGCTGAACGCCCAACTCGCTAAATGGTTGATACTGTTCTCACAGTATGACATAATATTCGTACCACAAACAAAGGCCGTGAAAGGACACAGGCACTGAAATCTTTCTTGGCTCTAGGGGAGAACTTCCAATTGCAAGAAGAATTGCCTTTCCGAAACAGTCTACTGCATTGAAGTCGCATCAAGACCCACGTCAAAAGCCTGAGAGATGTCTTTCTATTTTAGCCTCAAAAACATAAAAGAAAGGACGTCCAAAATCAGGGGTCGGAATCGTCTTTATTACTCCCGAAGGTAACATGATCCCGCATTCCTTCACTTTTCGGAGTCATGTTCCAACAACGTGTCAGACACGGCCCTTAATTATGGAAATGAAACTCGCTCGTGACATCAAAGTACATCAACTGGAAGTGAGAGGTAACTCAAACTTGGTAATTAACCAAAGGAACGGCGTCTATGAAGTTAAAAAACCCCTCTCATAGAGCAGCGAGCGAATTAGCACACACCTTCGCATATTTCAACATTGAACATGTCCCAAGGGGACAGAACATAAAGGGGGACGCCCTAGCCAGTCTCGCGTGAAAGTTTCTGTTCTTTTTTTCCTGTCTGAAAGTCCAGTAGCCTAGGGGAAGGCTCGACAGAAAGGTACGAGTGGTCAGCGGAGTCATCCTCTTTCAGCCAGTCCAACGGCATAAGTTGAAAAGAGCATTCCCTTGAAAGAAAGGGCTACTAGCCTAACTCTTTAGAAGTGGTCTTCCACGACCAACGCCCCCGATTCGAATAGGTAGCTTCAAGTTTTTTCCAAGGCTGGGACCTAAGGACTCTCTTCTCTGGATGTCAAATCAGTTGCGAAGGACTGCTGTCGGATTGAAAAGGAAGGTGCTTCGACAGAAACTCCAGAAGGAGTGTATTGCCAGGCTTTGAATGAGAAGCCCCAGCAAGGAGAGTCTGTTGATCCTGAGCTTTTTTAGTTTAGACGAAATCCTCAAGCAAGGAATAGTCTTCTTTCACCAAGTGGGATGAAAGTAAAGAAGAAGGTAAGCTTCTTCTATCGGTTTTTTTCGGACAGCAACTTTATAGCTTCCTCCGCACCACTAAGAGTCTCAGTTACTCGAGAAAGACTTATTCTTATTCCAGTTCAGAAGACCGGGAAAACCTCTCCGCGAATGTCTAGCCTCCCTATAACTATAGAATTTCTTAATATAAGAAAGGAAAGTCGAATCCAAGGGGCATATCTTTACTAGGTTATGATTCGCATCTCGAAAGAAATGCATTGATAAAGGATCTCACCTTACTCGTTAAAGTCAGAAAGTAAGCAAGTAAACCCTCAAAAGATGTGCACAAGAGCTAAGCCTACTTCCCTAGCAACTTTCCTTCCTTATTCTGACTACTGTCTTGCTCGGACTGACTGCACTGACTGGAATGAAGATCTCCTTCGTTTTCTTTGCTACCGTTTTAACACTCAGAAAGAAAATCCAAAAAAAGTCACTAAGACAAGAGCTAAGTAAGCAAGCAAGAAGGAGAGGCTATAAAAGGCAAGGGGCTCCCCATCTCTAGGAGGATTGTGTCCAGGATCTGGTAATCTAAGCTTTGCTTCTTCTGGTCGGCTCGTATTAGCCTGTGCTTTATTACAGCTATCGCTATCTCGTTCTTTTAGTCTTTTTAACGGTACTTGAATCTTAAGTCGCGGTCATGTCTTGCCCTCCTCTAGTATAGTGACCGCTTTCATGTTTTCCCCGAATTAAATCACTTCCAGACTCAAGTGCCTCTTCATCCATCTTAATTCCAAAGGCGAACATCTCCTGACTGTAACTGCTATGGTTTACAGTCAATAGTTCTTAACCAACTCTTTCTCGCCGAGCTTTCAAAAGTTTTAAGAGAGAATAGGGAGTAAGGCTCGAATTTCTTTGGGAAATCCCTGCTTTTCCCTTCCTCCTCCCCCCGTTCTATCGTCCAAAACAGGCCGTATATGGAGTATAGCCAAGTGGTAAGGCATCGGTTTTTGGTACCGGCATGCAAAGGTTCGAATCCTTTTACTCCAGATTATGAAAAAAAAGAGCCGTAAATTATGTTAGCCATCCTGTCACATGTTTGATCTTTTACATTCCATTCTCTTTGAGCCCCGATTTCAAACCCCGGTTCTCACAATAATTGGGCTCATTTTTTTTTATCTTTTTTTGACCTCTATTGCGGATTATATTTTAGTATTCCAGGTTCTGGAACATAATAAAAAACGGGGAGTCCCTATATCCATAGAGGTGTGATAGTGGAAACACGCGGGCGTACTCCTTGCTTCTGAGGACATTGATCCGAAGCTCGAGTACGGTCCGTGCGCCTTTTCTCTTCTCTACCATAACGAATGCATTTCTTCAAAAAAATGCTAATGCGACCTAGTTTGAAGGGCTTTGTTCTCGTGTCTTTTAGAATGTGGGTTACTTTCGTAGAATGTCAACTTCTTTCTCCGGAGAGCCTAATGGGTGGACTTTTAGTCTTTTTGACGAATCCACTGCTTGAGAATCTATCCCTTTTTGACCGAAACGGACATCGACATCCATATAATAGTCTAAGGAATATGCCCACAATCGGACGATAGACGGATATAATCCTACCAAACTTAGATAAAGTCTTATTGCCCGAGAAGCCAAAACTCTTAACTAACTCTTAGGCGAAAGGCTTCCATGCTGAAGAGCCTGGTATGAAAGAAAGCTAGAACTCCGAGTACAGACAGAGAGAGGGAGATATTTTCTTATATAAAATAGGCTGTTAGGAAGAATCAGCTGCAGATGTTATAAAGTGAACTGTACTGCTGCATTCCGTATAATTCCGGGAATTGGAACTGGCAAAATAGGAGACTTTTGCATGCCTTACTTACTAAGAGACTTTCGAAAGACCAACTCTTTCCGGTACTAGTTCTGGAGTCAAGCCAGCAAAGAAAAGACTGATTATAGGTCGATCCGGCCGGGGGCTGAAGTACAAAGACATAGGAGCTACCTTAACTATTCCCTTACTGTAGGACCCGAATGAGGCCGCTTTTCTTTTCATTAATGAAACCCTGCCCTGGCATTACCTGTATAAGACGAGGAGGAGGTTCAGGCCTCGGCATCGGCAGTCATGTGGTTGGTGGCCCCTGCATCGAGATATCACTTTTGATCTGCTGAAGACGGTTCAGGGGGAGGGAAAGCCTTTCTTTTGTTCCAGCCGAACCTGATTAAGCAGTAGAAGAAGAAGAAGAGGGATGGTACTTATGCGCAGGATGAAGAACAGTAAGCATTTCCATAAGACAAAGCATTTGCTGGTGAGCCAAATGAAGCAAGAGCAGGCGCAGAAGAAGGTGCTGGCGAAAGCCGGGGTTGGAGCAAATGAAACATAGGCCAATGGAGCAGATGGAGAAAGGAAGAGGCGCTATCAGAGGGGAAATGGCTTTCACAAGGAAAAAGCCTGGCTTGACTGATTGGTTTCACAAGCAAAAAGGCGGCTTTATGCACGAAAGAGAGCTCTTTCTTTTCAAACGTGTAAGACTTCTAATAAAAGCTTGAGACGCCTCACTCTTTACTTATGAATTGGCTCTCGCATCAAGGGCAGGGGGCTACTACTAGGATAGGAGAAAGGGTCATGTTGTTGGCGAGACGAGGATTCCTCGCATTCAAGCAAATGACAAGCGGGAGATTTCAACCCTAGTGCTGCTGATATGCTAATTCTTAGGTCTTGGAACCGAACGAGTGCAGGATACGTAGCGAGCCAATGAGCAAGAAGCATTTTCGAGATATACTAAATATGATAGAGTAATTGCTGAGGGATGTTTATTTCTTGCTCACGCAGGCCTTCGCAGCCGGAGAGATTTGTTAGAAATTCTCTTATTTAGATTATCTTTATATATTTAACATATATATTTAAGATTTAGTTAGATTAGTATAGTAGGCTCGTGCCCCTAAGTTGCGCTGGTACGAGAAGGCCCATCTCTTTACCTGCTCGTTATTCAATTAAATGACCTTTCCTTCACTCGCTTCATAACCTACACCCCTTTCTTGTCTTGCTTCTGAGCCAGGATCGAAGCAATCCTGTGAAAACAAGCAAGAAGCTTACAACTATCCCCTTACCAATGTCAAATGAATGGCCAAAGCAAGCGGATGAAACCGCGAACCGGGACTCTTAGAGAAAGAAGCAAAGGCAGGCTGTCACTGCCCTCTAGATGAGGACGCAGGGTAAAGGGTTGGCCTACGTTAAAATAACATAAAAGCTCTGAAAGACCTCGGCACTTAGCAGTCGAGTAAGGTATGGCTGGCTCGTCAGTTTCAATGGGGGCACTTCCCTAGACATTGAAGATCTTGCCATTTCGGTATGTTGTATCGAGATGTTTGAAATCCTCGAAGTTGTTTAGGTAGCGAATAAAGATCGTAAATTAAGGGGATTACCTTGCTTTTCCACCTTAGGAGTAGATTGCCCTATGTACTTGCTTTCTCTTTTTACGTTACGCCTTTGCCAGGCGAGATGAAGGATCCCAATGAGTGATCGCCCGTGTAAATAAAGCGATGATAAGTGTTTTATAGTCTAAAGTGCTACGTATATATAATCTGCCAAGCACCAACTAGCGAACCACAACTTACCTAAATTTCCTATCAAAGGCGGGCGGTGCATTCTTTCTTTCCGACAACTCTCCCGGAGAATTGCCGTCTCCGGCCCCATATGAGAAAGAAGCTTTCCTTGACAACCCGGGAACTGGCGCTGGACCGGGAACCTGCTTTGCCGCTCACGAGGCGGATTGATTCTTATCTTGCTTTCCGTGAGTGAAGATTTCGTTGTTCAGACTACGCCATTGAATGTGTTATTAGGAGAGATTCATTGCCCCCTTCACCCTCCCCGTGTACCTCTCATTCCGTATCAGTGGAAGAGCCGATTTCAGAGTTAGCACGCGTGCATGAATGTGCTTACAAATGTTCAATCAAGTCATACTCGAAAGGCATTTTCTCCTAATAGCTCGTGGTTTTAAGATTGTATGTAGGTTCAAGGTTCAAATCCTACTTAGGAAACATGGAAGCAATCACAGTTGTGTCAATCGCAGCGGAGTCAACTCTATCCATTCTTGTTTCAAGCTTTTCTTTTAGCTTGAGGAATAAGCGCTTATTCAACTCGAGTTCGCCACAAAACCTATCTCTGGAACCGAAGCCATGGCCAAAGTTCAACCTTCACCATGCTACAAGCTTTTCTCATTCTTATACCCTCTCCTTTTAGAATATTTATATATACCATCAGGTTCCTTCTCTCTAAGGGCGTTAGCAAGAAGCTATTAACTTAAACGGCTTCTTTCCCTAAAAAGAAGTGAATCTGGAAGTGACGCCGCTACACTTGCTTAACGAAGCAAGTTCCCAGTCGATGGCCCAGGTCCTGATACATTAGCAGATGTAAGTACCACTTATGCAACAGCTGACACTACAGTTGATGCCAATTCTTCTGAGGTTCTTTCTGATGTGCCATCCATTCATTCCTTTTCTTGTTGATCTTTCTGCTCCAGCAACGGATTCTTCTATTCCGTCTTCTACACTGGTTCCTCCTGCTCAGCAGCCTCCTGCACCACATTCTTCTTCTACTTCGGGTTCCATTCATCCTATGGTAACCCGGAGTCGTGATGGTACCCGGCGACCACGAGCATGCTCTTCAATGCAGTCCACTTCCTTCACCATATACAGCCTTGTTAGCTTCCTTATCCCCACATGAGCCTACATCCTTTAAGTTAAGGAAGCTAGTGAGGACACTAGTTTGGTTTTTTCTATGAAAGATGAGTGATAAAGACTGAATTAAGTCTATTTTTCACATTCGCCAATCTATGAAATAAGAGTGAAATTCCCAGCTAACCGTGAACAGAGTGCAGAGTTGGTAGGAGGAGGAAGAGGTTATATTCTATCATGACCCTTAGTCCTGTCTTTTGTCTCTTTCATTCACCAAGCCTTGCCTCTTTCCTCCTGCCGAATCATCATAGACATGGAATCACATTACTATTATGAATGAAAAGGTTGGGTTGTCAAGTGATAGGGGTTATGAGTGGAACTCTTTTACGGGGAGCAAAGAACAGAGCTACAATGCAAGGTGGTAGGTGCCTCAATTAAGCTTGTTCCTTTCTATTCTAAAGGCAGTAAGTGAAGGTTCACGCTTTGGCCCTATATGGAAAAAGACTTCAAACAAGTAGCTCCCACTTGCCCTGCTTTTCAATATCTTCTTTCTTCCTATACTAGTGCATACAAAGATATTGAAAGCTCATTTCCTTCAAAAAAATGGGTTCGAGGGCCCCTTGTTAAAGGTAAAGAGGTAAACTGGGTAGTTGGCTGATAAAGATGGACAGTAAGGATCGCGTAATCTCCATTTTTCGGCCTCGTCATCGAAAGCAGCTTCCAATTGCTCGGAAATTCTCAGTTATATGGGGGGCTTAGATAGTGAGCAAAAACAATTGATCAAGAAATTGGTCAACTTTCACATGAAAGAAGGTAAAATAACGAAGGTTCGTGCTATTGTTTATCAAACTTTTAATCGCCCAGCTCGAACTGAAGGCGATGTAATCAAACTTATGGTTGACGCCGTAGAGAATATAAAGCCCATATGCAAAGTAGCAAAAGTCAGAGTAGCAGGTACTATTTATGATGTCCCCGGGATTGTAGCCAGGGATCGTCAACAAACCTTAGCTATTCGTTGGATCCTTGAAGCTGCTTTCAAACGACGTATAAACTACAGGATAAGCTTAGAGAAATGTTCATTTGATGAGATACTGGATGCTTACCGAAAGAGGGGAATCGCGCGTAAGAAAAGGGAGAATCTTCATGGACTGGCTTCCGCCAATCGAAGTTTCGCGCATTTCAGATGGTGGTAAAGTGAAACCACATAAAGAGCTATTCCTCATTCAGTCAGATTATTCAGTAAGATATGGTTTGACCATTTTCCTTTTTGTATTAAGATTAATATTCTATATAAATCTACATGTCATGTCCGATATTTCTATTGTCAATTTTCTTGTTTCGATGGGTTTGTCACTGACTCTTAGTGCTTACATTGCATTTAGAGTTGGCCGACGTGTTCGAGGTCTAACCCCCGAGAACATGGAGGAAAAAATGGGTGATTTTACATATGATTCGCTAAAGGAACTCATAAAAAATGAGCTCCAGCGACTGTTAGACTCACAGGGCTTAGCCTTACCGTCGGGGATGCCCATTCGTGGCCACTCAACTCCATTTGGATATGGATGATCTTCTCTTACTTCAAACTATATATGAGTCACTCAGAGACGAGGGTATAGCCAGCCAATTCTTTGTACAGGCTGTTGCTTTCGTTCTGGGAGGAGGCGGGTAGGCTAAGTAATTCATTTCTCTTTTTTCCCGTTTTGTTATTATAAAAATATTTTTAAGTTGACGGGACCCTGCTTAAGAGTAACAGACTGAAAAGGTTTTTGAGGTTTTCGCTAGGGTGAAGGAGGTGAAAAAACCTCTTTCACTCTAGCGGGAAGAAGACAGGTGGGAACGAGCGGAGCGAGAGCAAAGCTAGTTCAAGTGGCGGGCTGTCTTCATGGTCCCCAAAAAGATCATGGTATAGAACTCGATGTAGTCCTTTTGGTGCGGTGCTTTCTCGATCAACTATCTGACTTTAATGAAGAAAGACAGTGTTTTTTTAAGAAAGAGTGATCCTAATCTTAGGTAGAAATGAGCTACCTAGATATTGGTATGTATGCGTATAGGAAGAGAGAAGAAAAAGGAACTCTTTAGCTCTTGCTTTAGCTACTTACTCGGGAACTCTAAGGTGCGTAGCTTGCTTGTTAAAGCGGTCTTTCTCTTCCTCCGGTGTGGGATAGGTTTTCCCTAGTCCGGTCCTATAAGAATAGTTCTCTAGACATCAACTCATGGTACCCCCCGGCCCCCTAACAACAGAACTCCTAGGTCAGCTTCAGATCTCATCAAGCAGTGCGATAGGGAAAGGGCTATAAAGTAAGGTCAAGATCGAGTCTATTGAGTTCCGATTAGTTCACGAATAGACCGAGGGATAAGTGCAACAAAGCAAATCTTTCATTCTTCTTTCTAGGTTGTTCATGCCAGCACGTAGAATGCCCGTTTAGTGTTCAGTGAAAAAAAGCTACAAAGGCCTAGTTGGAACAAAGGCAGGACCGTAGGCATTCCTCTACGATCGATAGACCGACCAATGAATAACATAACATAGAAAAAGAAGATACATTTCAGTAGTCCACCCCCTCTTCTCTTAAAAAAGCAGGACTCTGTCTTAGGCAGACGAAGAAGGAAAGGCGATTCCATCCCGATCTCTGTTCCCGATTCTGTTTTAGTCATGGTATAAACCATAGACGAGAAAAGCAGCGAGCACGAGTCCCTTTCTTATTAGATAAGGTTGCTTACTTGAATAAGTATGGTAGTTTACTTGCTTAAGCGAAGCTTTTGGAAGGAGTGTCAGGCAACCGTCAGAGTCACGAAAGAATCATACGAATAAAGGTGGGTTTTCAGGTTCTGTTATCTTGTCTCTTTCTAGTATCTTTTCTTTTTCGGGTTCTAACTTGTCGATTGCTAATAGGAAGTAGGGACGTATTCATTTAGCAGCAAACTACGGAAGCCGGAATCGGACAGCTCACACCTTGGACTACTTGCTTCTGTCTCAAACCAACTCAAAGAACCTAATCCTAATCTCAAAACCAAAAGTGTGAGTCGGGATTGATTTTGCTCCGTGTAGTTCGTATCTATCGACTATTACGTTCCTCACTCCACTATCAAGCATTCCCTACATCTTGAATCAAGCCGAAGAGCAGCTGGAAAACGACAGGGCTAGCGATAGCTGTAGCACCCCTATCACGTAAAGCCGGAATGAAAGAAGCATACTGAAAACGCATTTTATTCGATCTTGAGCAGGCGAAGCAAGAACTTGAAGAAAACTAAGCCGCTGACAGAAGAAGCAACGGATTCGCGCCCCGACAACCTACTACAAGTGGGACAGATGCCGGGGGAAGAGGACCGTCAGGCAAGCAAACTAAGGAAGCCAGAAGGGAAGTCAAAAAAGCTCAAAGCAAAAAGCACTCTTGTTGAGGCAAGTTGGTTTCCGTAAGCCGCTAGTGGTCTCAGGCTTCTGTCTCCTACTACTTCTCACCAGCCCGGCCCCCTAAGCCCCTGACTAGGCGAATACTACTTTAACGACTTATACCAAAAACTACCAACTACACGTGTCCCTTTCGAGCCGACTTGCCTACAAACTACTAGGCGAGTTCCGGAAAGAAGACTACTTGCGGGGGGACGGAACGGAAGAAGCAAGAAGCCGGAGCACTCACTACACTATACTGACAGTGGAAAAGTGCCATCTGCTTTCCTAAAAGCAAGTCTACTACTGAATATGAAACTCGACTTGGAACGGGAATGCCGCCCCTATACGAGAGTGAAACCGCAGCTAGCTAGCCAAAGCTAAATCTCCAGAGCAAACAAGCAACGGACTGAGCGCCTAGCGCGAAAGAACAAGCAACCGCTTTCGCGCCGTTGCGCGTGAGTCACGCGCATACGTGTTCTTGCCGGGAGTCAAATCAATGTTAGGGGAAATAGGCAGCTACAGTCTTTGTTTCATAAAAAGAATAAGTGAGGTTTGTTTCAGTTGGCTTGAAGTTCATCGAATAAGAATAATACAAAAATGGTGTACGCGCCTTCACTCTGGGGCTCCGGTACCTAGCTGTTGTAAAGTACTTTCTTATTTTCTTAGTCAAAGTTTTAGTGTGTTCAGTAAGTCAGGTGATGGCGAAGCCCCAACTACCTTTGTTTTCAACTGTGTGTTAGCTGTCCCTCTCCCTCTGACTTCCTCTCTTCTAGCCGTTGTGTTGTCCATGAGGAGGCTCTCTGACGTGAGGCGGGAAGAGGTTGCAATTGAAGCACGAAGTAGTGAGCGCTGCCTGCCCGTTACATTAATACCAGACGTGAATCAGCCCCTGATTGGTATCTAACAAAAGTAGGTGTGGGTGAGGTCAGCAGCACCATTAGCTTCCTTTGTGGCAGGCGAGCCAATTTCCTTTTTCTCGTTTCGAAAAGGTGTTGGCTCATGTAGTAGTTCCCACCAGGTCCGACCGGGCCAGGTCAAGAGGCGAGCAAACGCTTCAATGGGAGCAAACGGCTGTCCAAGTGGAAGCATGAGGGTGGTCCAGGTAAAAGCTTTGATCCATGGGCTAGCTAAAGGCCAGCCAAACCAAAGTCAAAGACGTACTCGTAGGTCTCCTTGATGAGCGAACAAGCACAAGGCCTAATATGAACTTGGAGCTGCTAAATCCCAAACAAAAGTAGTTCTCCACTCATCCTTTCTTCCACTTCTTCATGACCTTTAAAATCTCCTTCTCCTGCCACTGACTTGAGCTCTCCTCCTGGTCATAGTCGCTCGGGTCCAACAGAACGGTATGAATCTGAGATAAAAGTATCCAATATATCTCACAAGTCGCACTATACGTCAACCCAAGATGCATCTTCCTCTCCAGGACTTCGAAAGGGAACTTTTGGAACACCAATAGGCATTTAATAAAAGAAAAATTTAAGTATTATGGTTCACTTTGATGTGGAAACGTAATAATAAAGTTATTGTTTTCATAATCTAAACCTTGATATCATATGTTATGTATAGATCAAAAAAGTTTAGTTAAAAATGAAAACAGAGTAGAATAAATAAAGTCAATTTATTAGGAATATAACCTTCCAATAATCACCAAGTAGCAAAGTAGTTACGGATACAAGATGATATCAACTTCCCATTGCGTATTGATACTTATCGGATATAGAATAGATTTGTTTCTCTTTGTTTCTACAAACATAATTCTTCTATTATTACCAACAGAATAGAACAAATATGAGCCCTTGTTCCTATTCCGAGATAATCCATTGAGCAATAAGGGGTGCATTGCATAATCACAGTCTTTTCTAATGCAATAAAGTTACATAGTGTTATTTTTCTTTGAGAAAGGGGTATTTCCATGGGTTTGCCTTGGTATCGTGTTCATACTGTCGTATTGAATGATCCCGGCCGGTTGATTTCTGTCCATATAATGCATACAGCTCTGGTTGCCGGTTGGGCTGGTTCGATGGCTCTATATGAATTAGCCGTTTTTGATCCCTCTGATCCCGTTCTTGATCCAATGTGGAGACAGGGTATGTTCGTTATACCTTTCATGACTCGTTTAGGAATAACCAATTCATGGGGCGGTTGGAGTATTACAGGGGGGACTATAACAGATCCGGGTATTTGGAGTTACGAAGGTGTGGCCGGAGCACATATTGTGTTTTCTGGTTTGTGCTTTTTAGCAGCTATTTGGCATTGGGTGTTTTGGGATCTAGAAATATTTTCTGATGAACGTACAGGAAAACCCTCTTTGGATTTGCCTAAGATTTTTGGAATTCATTTATTTCTTTCCGGATTGGCTTGTTTTGGTTTTGGCGCATTTCATGTAACAGGCTTGTATGGTCCCGGAATCTGGGTATCCGACCCCTATGGACTAACTGGAAAAGTACAACCTATAAGTCCAGCATGGGGTGTCGAAGGTTTTGATCCTTTTGTTGCAGGAGGAATAGCCTCTCATCATATTGCAGCAGGGACATTAGGCATATTAGCAGGTCTATTCCACCTTAGTGTCCGTCCGCCTCAACGTCTATACAAAGGATTACGTATGGGGAATATTGAAACCGTTCTTTCTAGTAGTATCGCTGCTGTCTTTTTTGCGGCTTTTGTTGTTGCTGGAACTATGTGGTATGGTTCAGCAACTACTCCGATCGAATTATTTGGTCCCACTCGTTATCAATGGGATCAGGGATACTTTCAGCAGGAAATATACCGAAGAGTAAGCGCTGGGCTATCTGAAAATCAAAGTTTATCAGAAGCTTGGGCAAAAATTCCTGAGAAATTAGCTTTTTATGATTACATTGGCAATAATCCGGCAAAAGGAGGATTATTTAGAGCGGGCTCCATGGACAATGGCGATGGAATAGCTGTTGGATGGTTAGGACACCCCATTTTTAGAGATAAAGACGGACGTGAACTTTTTGTACGCCGTATGCCTACCTTTTTTGAAACATTTCCAGTCGTTTTGATAGATGGGGACGGAATTGTTAGAGCTGACGTTCCTTTTCGAAGAGCGGAATCTAAGTATAGCGTTGAACAAGTAGGTGTAACTGTTGAGTTCTATGGTGGTGAACTGAACGGAGTCAGTTATAGCGATCCCGCTACTGTCAAAAAATATGCTAGGCGTGCTCAATTGGGTGAAATTTTCGAATTAGACCGTGCTACTTTGAAATCTGATGGTGTTTTTCGCAGTAGTCCAAGAGGTTGGTTTACTTTTGGACATGCTTCTTTTGCCTTACTCTTCTTCTTTGGACACATTTGGCATGGGGCTAGAACCTTGTTCAGAGATGTTTTTGCTGGTATTGACCCCGATTTAGATGCTCAGGTAGAATTTGGAGCATTCCAAAAACTTGGAGATCCTACTACAAAAAGACAAGGAGTCTAATAGAAGATTTTTCCTATATTTTTTGTGATTTGACATAGGATACTAAATATAAATAAATCTTTATTCGAATCACTGCCCTTTTTTTGACTTTTCTTTTTATCATTATCGGGAAAATAATCTCGAGTAACCAGGTATGGAAGCTATAATTGTAAACCGCAATCAAATCTATGGAAGCATTGGTTTATACATTTTTATTAGTCTCGACTTTAGGAATCATTTTTTTCGCTATCTTTTTTCGGGAACCTCCTAAAGTTCCAACTAAAAAGGTTAAATGATTTGTCATTAGCTCAATTGACGTAATGAGCCTTCCAATATCAGAAGGCTCATTACTTCAACTAGTCCCCGTGTTCCTCGAAAGGATCTCTTAATTGTTGAGAGGGTTGCCCAAAAGCGGTATATAAGGCATACCCAGTAAAACTTACAAGTAAACCAGATATAAAGATGGCGACTAGGGTTGCTGTTTCCATTATTATATAATTTCAAGACCCCAATGGATCTATGATAAAATCATTTATTTACAATGGGATGGTATACAAAGTCAACAGATCTCAAAAAAAAAATAGGATTTCTCACTTAGGTTAGGAGGAAAAACCCTCCGTTCTTACCAACCTCCGGGTTGGTAATCGACATGTTGCTAGCTTCAACTCGGTCTAAAAAGAATTCATTGATTTCCTCTGCTGTCCATTTCTTATTCATTCAGGGCGCTCGGCCGGTGCTCCTTTCTCAAACCAGAACAACTCTGAACGTTAGGGAAGATAAGGGAAGACCACCTGAGCAAACCAACCGAAGGGACTTGACTTATCCGAACCGAACGATAGCGGCTTAAAGCTAAGCCTATTACGAGCAGCGTCGCTGCTTGATCGGCGGGGAGGAGCATCTCAAAGTATAGGGCAAAGGATGAAGCGCTTTGACTTTGTCTCCCGGGATTCACCACAGGTTGGGTTTGAGAGCCGTGTGATAGGTTACTATCCTGCACGGTTCGGAGAGCACTTTTAGTCTGCGTTGGTGAATGGGAGCCCCACTATCAAGCAAGAAAGAAACTGTTCTTCCCACGGCGGAAATTGACTCTATTTATTATTATGGAAAATTAGTATATCAAGATATCAATCTGAGATCTTATTTCGGTTCGATACGTCCACCTACGAGACTCACCTTTGGCTTTCGCCTGGGTAGGTGTATTATTATACATTTTCAAAAAAGAACATTCATTCATTTTTTTCTTCCTCGTCGACCACAACGACGGAAACGACGCAAAAAATCCAGACCCGGAAAGGTAAAGGGCCGGTGGTGGCAATTTGGGAAAGTAGGGCCGATCGAGTCTCTTTATTCAAGCGACGGTAGAAAAGAAGAACGAAACGAAGTGAGAGGCCGGAGGGCCGGGAAAAGGCTCGAGTCGATCAGGCTCGACGACCAGAAAAAGGAAAACGAAATCAGGGTTTGGCCAAAAAAGAAGCAACGCTATGGATACCATGACCGATCACCATCGATAAAGAAGAATCTTTCTAAATCACTTCGGGTCAGCGGGGCCTTCAAGCATCCGAAATACACCGAGGTTGTAAATAACATAGCCTTTCTGATAGAAAATTACGATTCCTTCAAAAAAACTAAGTTATTAAAGTTCTTTTTGCCAAAGAAGCCCCGCTACAACGACCCGAAAAGTAATCTACTTAAAAGGGCCCTCCCTGCAGTGCGCCCTTCCTTGAATTTTTTGGTCATGCAATACTTATTGAATACAAAGAACAAAATGAATTTCGATCCCGTCCTAGTTCTCAAGAATTTCGTGGCACCGGGCGTGGTTGAACCATCTACGATGAAGAGATCTAATGCGCAGGGAAGAAGCTTAGATAAGAGAATACGTTCTCGCATCGCTTTTTTTCTGGAAAGCTCGACCAGCGAGAAAAAGTCTTTGGCCGAAGCCAAAAAGAGGTTGACCCACTTCATTCGCCAAGCGAATGATCTTCGCTTCGCGGGAAGAAAAAAAACCACCATCTCGCTCTTTCCTTTCTTCGGTGCTACGTTTTTCTTTCCAAGGGATGGGTTTAGAGTTTATAATAACCTCTTTTTTAAAGATGCCCGGGAACAACTCCTAGGTCAATTAAGGAGAAAATGTTGGAACCTCATGGGTAAGGATAAGGTAATGAAATTGATAGAAAAATTCATAGATCTAGGTGGGATAAGAGAATTAATAAAGGGAATAGAGATGATGATAGAGATCATACTGAAAAACAGAAGAATTCCTTACGGGTACAACTCTTATTTGAATGAAGTGAAAAAAATGCGATCTTTGTTGTCTAATAGAACAAACACTAATACCTTAATTGAATCGGTCAAGATCACATCTGTTTATCAAAGTGCTTCTCCGATTGCTCAAGACATCTCTTTCCAACCGAAAAAGAAAAGAAGATCATTTCGTTCCATTTTTAGTCAAATAGTGAAGAAGATTCCATTAGTAATGAAAAAGGGGATAGAGGGGATCCGTATATGTTGTTCAGGTCGATTACAAGGTGCAGAAATTGCTAGAACTGAATGCGGAAAGTATGGAAAAACATCTTGTAATGTATTACACCAGAAAATCGATTATGCTTCCGCGGAAGTATCTACTCGTTACGGAATCGTAGGTGTCAAAGTGTGGATTTCTTATTCAGTTTGGTAATGCGTTAATTTATAGAGTTAAATTCATTAAGTGGCTCTATAAGTTTCTTATAACCTCTCTTCAGGGTACGGCGGAGGACCGACCACCAAGATATTGTTTTAAACTCTTTCGATGGTACAGAAAACGGTTAATTGCTGTTTATAGACTGTAGTACCATATACTCATGGAGAATTAGAAACAAAAGAGGAAAGAATTCACGAAAAAAGAGTCGAATTGAAAGTCAAGTAAGAAGGAAGGAGGCTACTCTCCGAAAATGCCCATAGTTGGCTGGGGATTCATTCGCCTTTAGTAAGGCGAATCTTAAAAAAAAAGGGTCCATTTCTCTTTTGAATTACTCAGATATATCCTATGAATTCTATTTCGCACTGGAAACTATTCTAGGAGAAGTTCGAATCCGTTTCGTTCGGATATTGATCGGTCTTGGTTTGACATGGTTTACGCGTTATTGGTTCCCGGAAGAGTTAATATTCCCAT